TTTTAGTTATACAGGTTTTAAAAGAAAGAATCCATTTTTTTTTAAACCTTTCAAAAGAAAGAAAAAAATGGGTCATGAAAAACATTCTATTTTTAAAAGGAATAATAAAAGAACTTTCAAAAAGAAACCCAATTCAATTATTTGGATTAAGAGAAATATATGAATTGAGTGAAACTAAAAAAGAAAAAGATGGGATAATCAGTAATGGGATGATTAATGAATCGTCCATTCAAATTCTATTTATGAATTTGACAGAAAAAAAAATGAAAGATCTGGCTGATAGAACCAGCACAATCAGGAATCAAATAGAAAAAATTACAAAAGATAAGAAGAAAGGATTTTTAACTCCGGAAATCAATATAAATATTAGTTATAATAAAAGAAGTTATCCTACTAAACTATTAGCATCAATAAAAAATATTTGGCAGAAATCAAAGAAATTCAAAAGAAGAAATGTTCGATTAATCCACAAATCATATTCTTTTTTCAAATTTTTAATTGAAAGGATATACATAGATATCCTTCTCTGTATCATTAATATTCCGAGGATCACTACACAACTTTTTTTTGATAATTCAAAAAAAATGATTGATAAATACATTTACAATAATGAAAGAAATAAAGAAAAAATTGATAAAAGAAATAAAAATACAATTCGTTTTATTTGGACTATAAAAAAATCAATTTCGGATATTAGTAATAAAAAATCAAAGATTTTTTTATCCTCATTCTCACAAGCATATGTATTTTACCAATTATATCAAACGCAAATTCGTAACTTGTATAAGTTAAGATATGTCCTTCAATATCAATATCACGGAACATCTCTTTTTCTTAAGAATAAAATAAAGGATTATTTTGAAACACAAGGAATTTTTCATTCTGAATTAAAACATAAAAATATTTGGAATTCGGGAATGATTCAATGGAAAAACTGGTTAAGGGTTCATTATCAATATGATTTATCTCCGATTAGATGGTATCGATTAGTACCACACAAATGGCTAAATAGATTCAATCAAACCCGTATAGTGCAAAATAAAGATTTAAACAAAAAGCATTCAGATGAAAAAGATCGATTAATATTAATTAATTACAAAAAATTAAATGATTTTGAATCAAATTCAAAATATAACTTTCAACAATACTATAAATATGACCTTTTTTCATATAAATCAATTAATTATGAAAATAAGAAGGATTCACATATTTCTGTATCACCATTACGTTTAAATAATAAACAAGAGATTTGTTATAATTACAATAAGATATATAAAAAGGGTAAATTCGTTGATATGACAGGAGGTATTATTCCTATTAATTTAGAAGATGATGCTATTATGAATCTGGATAAATTTACAGATAGAAAATATTTTGATTGGAGAATTTTCGATTTTTGTCTTCGAAATAAAGTCGATATTGAGTCCTGGATCGATATCGATACCAATGGTAATAAAAATACTAATACTGGGATTAATAATTATCAAATAATTGATAAAATGGATCAAAAAGGTCTTTTTTATCTTAAAATTTCCCAAAATAGAGGAATTACGGCATCCAACAAAAAAAAAGACCTTTTTGATTGGATCGGAATGAATGAAGAAATACTAAGTCGTCCCATATCGAATCTGAAACTTTGGTTCTTTCCAGAATTTGTGCTGCTTTATAATACATATATTATGAGACCGTGGATCATACCAATCCAACTACTTCTTTTAAATTTTAATGAAAATGGTAGTGAAAATAAAAACATCACTAGAAAGAACAAAAGGAATCTTTTTCTATTTTCGAATGAAAAAAAATCGATTGAATTAGAGAATCGAAATCAAGAAGAAAAAGAATCCGCAAGTCGAGATAATCTTGAATCAGATGCACAAAATCAAGCGAACCTTGGATCACTTCTCTCAAACCAAGAAAAAGCTATTGAAGAAGATTATGCAAGCTCAGATATGAAAAAACGTATAAAGAAAAAGCAATATAAGAGCAACACGGAAGCAGAACTTGATTTCTTCCTAAAAAGGTATTTACGTTTTCAATTGAGATGGGATGATTCTTTAAATCAAAGAATGATCAATAATATCAAAGTATATTGTCTCCTACTTAGACTGATAAATCCAAGAGAAATTGCTATATCCTCTATTCAAAGGGGAGAAATGAGTTTAGATATTCTGATGATTCAAAAGGATTTAACTCTTACAGAATTAATGAAAAAGGGTATATTAATTATCGAACCAGTTCGTTTGTCTATAAAAAATGACGGACAATTTATTATGTACCAAAGTCTAAATATTTCATTGGTTCATAAGAGTAAGCCAAAAATTAATCAAAGATACCGAGAAAAAAGCTATATTGCTAAGATTAATTTGAATAAATCCATTGAAAGACATCAAAGAATGGCTGAAAATAGATACAAAAATCATTATGATTTGTTCTTTGTTCCCGAAAAAGTTTTATCCACTAAAGGACGTAAAGAATTAAGAATTCTAATTTGTTTCAATTCACGGAAGAGAGATGGTATTCATAAAAATCCAGTATTTTGCAACAACGTAAAAAACTTTGTTTTGGATAAAAGAAAACATTTTGATAAAAAGAAACTAATTAAATTAAAGTTCGTTCTTTGGCCTAATTCTCGATTAGAAGATTTATCTTGTATGAATCGATATTGGTTTGATACCAATAATGGGAGCCGCTTCAGTATGATAAGGATAAATATGTATCCACGATTGCAAATTTGTTAATGATGCGTTTTTCATATATATTCTGTACCATATATGTATGGTATATGAAACAAATAGTTGCACCCATGTATTGTCTTACCTTCCAGTCTGATACATGATCAATGCATGCTGATCAGTAAAATCCATTAAAAAAAAAGAGGATAGAAAATCCGTTTTATGGTAAAAAATTCATTCATTTCAGTTATTTCACAAGAAGAAAAAGAAGAAAACAGGGGGTCCGTTGAATTTCAAGTATTTCATTTCACCAATAAGATACGAAGACTGACTTCACATTTGGAATTGCACAGAAAAGACTATTTATCTCAGAGAGGTCTACGTAAAATCCTGGGAAAACGCCAACGACTGCTCTCTTATTTGTCAAAGAAAAATAGAGTACGTTATAAAGAATTAATTAGTCAGCTGGATATTCGGGAATCAAAAACTCGTTAATTGAAAAAGGAATTTGAATTATTTGATTTTTTTATTAGATCTTGAATTTTAATGAACTTCTTTTCATTTTCAGCAATTCATGAAAAAATGAATCGAGGAATAACCTATGAATGTAACAACTACAAGAAAAGACCTCATGATAGTCAATATGGGACCTCACCACCCATCAATGCATGGTGTTCTTCGGCTCATCCTTACTCTAGATGGCGAAGATGTTATTGATTGTGAACCAATATTGGGTTATTTACACAGAGGAATGGAAAAAATTGCGGAAAATCGAACAGTTATACAATATCTGCCTTATGTAACACGTTGGGATTATTTAGCTACTATGTTCACAGAAGCAATAACCGTAAATGGACCAGAACAGTTGGGAAACATTCAAGTACCTAAGAGAGCCAGTTATATCAGAGTAATTATGTTAGAGTTGAGTCGTATAGCTTCTCATCTGTTATGGCTTGGCCCCTTTATGGCAGATATTGGTGCACAGACTCCTTTTTTCTATATTTTCAGAGAAAGAGAATTAGTATATGATCTATTCGAAGCTTCCACCGGTATGAGAATGATGCATAATTATTTTCGTATCGGAGGAGTAGCGGCCGATCTACCTTATGGATGGATAGATAAATGTTTGGAGTTCTGTGATTATTTTTTAACAGCGGTTTCTGAATATCAAAAACTTATTATGCGAAATCCTATTTTTTTAGAACGAGTTGAGGGGGTAGGCATTATTGGTCCAGAAGAAGCAATAAATTGGGGTTTATCGGGACCAATGCTACGAGCTTCCGGAATCCAATGGGATCTTCGTAAAGTTGATCATTATGAATGTTACGACGAATTGGATTGGGAAATCCATTGGCAAAAAGAAGGAGATTCATTAGCTCGCTATTTAGTCCGAATCGCTGAAATGAGGGAATCGATAAAAATTATTCAACAGGCTCTGGAAGGAATTCCAGGGGGACCCTATGAGAATTTAGAAACCCGATTCTTTGCTAGAGAAAGGGATCCAGAATGGAATGATTTTGAATATCGATTCATTAGTAAAAAACCTTCTCCTACTTTTGAATTACCGAAGCAAGAACTTTATGTAAGAGTTGAAGCCCCAAAGGGAGAATTGGGAATTTTTTTAATAGGAGATCAGAGTGGTTTTCCTTGGAGGTGGAAAATTCGTCCACCTGGTTTTATCAATTTGCAAATTCTTCCTCAGTTAGTTAAAAGAATGAAATTGGCCGATATTATGACAATACTAGGTAGCATAGATATCATTATGGGAGAAGTTGATCGTTAAAATGATAATTGATACAACAGAAGTACAAGATATAAATTCTTTTTCTAGATTGGAATCTTTAAAAGAAGTCTATGGAATCATAGGGATGTTTTTCCCTATTTTGACTCTTGTATTGGGAATCACAATAGGTGTACTCGTAATTGTGTGGTTAGAAAGAGAAATATCTGCAGGAATACAACAACGTATTGGTCCCGAATACGCCGGTCCTTGGGGAATTCTTCAAGCTTTAGCAGATGGGACAAAACTTATTTTCAAAGAGAATCTTTTTCCATCTAGAGGAGATACTCGTTTATTCAGTATAGGACCATCCATAGCAGTTATATCCATTTTACTAAGTTATTCAGTAATTCCTTTTAGTTATCACCTTGTTTTATCTGATCTCAATATCGGTGTTTTTTTATGGATTGCCATTTCCAGTATTGCTCCCATTGGACTCCTTATGTCAGGATATGGATCAAATAATAAATATTCTTTTTTAGGTGGTCTACGAGCCGCTGCTCAATCGATTAGTTATGAAATACCATTAACCCTTTGTGTGTTATCAA